AGCGCTTTCTTATATCCTATAAAAGTAGATACGATTGTAAAGAAAAGGATTTTTTTAACCCCGAGGGTTTTGTGTGCATATAGTATGCAAAAATGAAAAATTATGTACAAAATTTCCCGATCTTATTCAATGAATCCCTCCTAACTGTCCATAGGAGAAAGAATAGGTAGGGATGACAGGATTTGAACCTGTGACATTTTGTACCCAAAACAAACGCGCTACCAAGCTGCGCTACATCCCTTTTAAAGATTGTTGTACAGTGTCCATTGTATAAAATCCATGTCTTGTTTTCCACATCCTTCTTTTTTGTTCTACCATCTCTATATAGATAGGTAGATAATTTTTTTGTCATTTTTTTTTAGAGGGCGGCAAAATGGAATCTGCTGGATCATTGTACATATATATGCATTTTAGTTAGTAATTCCTAATTACTAATTTTATTTCAAGCAAAAACAAATAATCTTGAACTAAAATTCAAATATCGGGTTATCTATGATCTATGTATTAGAGACTATATATGTATTACAATATACAATATAAATATATATAAATAAAGAATTGAAATAAATAAGAAAAAAAAAAAAAAAAATAAAAGACGAAGGAGGATTTTCAATGCGAGATATAAAAACATATCTCTCAACGGCACCTGTGCTAACCACTCTATGGTTTGGATCTTTAGCAGGTCTATTGATAGAAATTAATCGTTTATTTCCAGATGCCTTGTCATTCCCCTTTTTTTCATCTTGATTGAATTCTTTTATTGATCTGTGAAAAAATGAAGAAGATTTGAGATACAATTCTACGTAACATGGCTCCAATTTCGCCTCCTTTTTCTTTTCTATTCTCAAAAAAGAAAGAGTGTATCGAACCTCAGTCAAAATACAGTGAATCTACGATAGAATTTTTTGGAAAATAAATGGAAATGTGGATCCAGTCTAGGGGCGGTTCCACGAAATTCTAACATAGAAAGAAGAAGAAGATACTGAGATTAGGATAGGAAGAATTCCTAGTTAGAAAAAATTGTATTAATTAATTATTACGATATTCGTAATATTATTCTATTAATGAATATGACTCTTTTTCTTTATAGTTATATTAATTAATAGTAATTTAATAGTAATTCTTTTTTAGATTATAGTACTTAGAAGTCATTCGAATTATTAGAATTTAGAATTAGAAAAAGAAAATATTTACAAATTCCATTTCAAGTTAATAACTTTTATTAATATAGTTAATATAGTATAGATATAGAATATAGATTCTTTTTTCTTTTATTTTTCTTTGGTTCGGATCAAAAAGAAAATGAAGAGAGTTCTAAAGTGAAGTCGATCCAAAATGAAAAGGAGGTTCATGGCCAAGGGTAAAGATATTAGAATTATAGTTATTTTGGAATGTACCTGTTGTGTTCGAAAGGGTGTCAATAAAAAATCTCCGGGCATTTCTAGATATATTACTCAAAAGAATCGACACAATACACCCAATCGACTAGAATTTAGAAAATTTTGTCGCTATTGTCAAAAGTATACAATTCATGGGGAAATAAAGAAATAGATGTAACGGAATGCTTGTGTGATTTTTACAAGTAGTGGGAAGACTAAGAACTTTACATCTTAACATATATAATACAAACCAAATCCTATTTTGGTCGAATCTTAATTAAATGAATAAATTAAATGAATAAAAAAAAGTATTCTATTTTATAGATTATTTTCTATAGATATATAGAAGGAATAAACAAACCATGGATAAATCCAAAAAACCTTTTCGTAAATCCAAGCGATCTTTTCGTAGACGTTTACCCCCAATCGGATCGGGGGATCGAATTGATTATAGAAACATGAGTTTAATTAGTCGATTTCTTAGTGAACAAGGAAAAATATTATCTAGACGGACAAATAGGTTAACTTTGAAACAACAACGATTAATTACTATTGCTATAAAACAAGCTCGTATTTTATCTTTGTTACCTTTTCGTAATAATGAGAAACAATTGGAGAGAGTGGAGTCGATCCCTAGAACCAAAAATAAATAGATAGACTCTTCAAAAGTCCAATCGGAACTCAAGCTCATATTAATATGAGCTTTTTGCTCGAAAAAAACTAGAATCCAGATTTGATTCTTGTATTATAAACTCTAAAATTATAAAAAAGTAAAAATGGGAAAGAAATCTTTTTTTCTTGAAAGATGTTCGTTTATTCCTACTACTCAAATATTCATTTCTTTTTCTTCTATCTTCCCGGAGTCCATTCTCCGGGAAATCCTGTTTCAATCATTCTTGTTTCCTGTATAATAATTAAGATTCTTTTATTCCTTTATTTGATTTGTATTCTTTTATTTTTTTTTTTTTATTTTTGATTAGTGATTTTATTTGAAATAATATCAAAACAATTCTGATTTGATAGGGCTATTTGCGCAAGTATTTTACGATTCAGAAGCAATTGTCTCTTGTACAGATTGTGGATGAATAGGTTATAACTATAGAATAGCCTATCCTCACGAGTTACCGCATTTATCCGAGTGATCCACAAACGACGAAAATCTCTCTTTTTCCTGCTCCTATCTCGATGAGAAGAAACCAAAGCTCTCATTCTTTGTTGAGTAGTTGTTCGAGTAAGTCTTGAATGAGCCCCTATAAAGGTTGATGCAAATAAACGAATCTTTTTTTGACGTCTCCGAGCTGTATATCCTCGTTTAACTCTGGTCATTGAATCAAATGAAATCTTCTTGAATAACTAATTGATTTCTCTTCTTTCAGTCATCCTTTTCCTCCGGTCGATTAATAACAAAACGGATTCTTCCGATATATAAAATATAAATTCCAATGGCTTTTGCGACTATGACCTTCCCGACCACGATTTTTCTTTCTTCAAGGTATCTCGCCTGGAAATAAGAAATGAAAATGCTACTAAATAAAAAAGAATAGTGGGTTTCCTCGTTTCTATGGTAACTTCTGAAACGGTGAGGTCCTCTCTATACACCGGAGCCTCTTCTTTCATTTCATCGAATTTTATCGTGAACTTGTATAGTTCACACTCTTTGGCTCTACCCATTCATTTTTCAATTAGAATTCTTTTTTCAATTCTAATTATAAAGTAATAGTCCTTTTCACAAAAAAGCTATCCATACAGTGACGGCATTTAATTCTGAAAGTTGGCTAGGTAGCTGACCCTGTTAGTCCGTTTTTTCAAGAAAAGGAATAGGAGCATAACCTTTTTCCTCCGCTTAATGGATAACTATTTGTTACCAATGGAGAATTCCTTCTCATCTCAAATGGAGTGATTGGATTTGCACCAATAGAAACCATAAATTCATAACATAATTAAGTAGATTATAGATCTTCATTTTTAGATACTAGTCAATTAAAAGGCCGTCTTTCACTATATCTATCCTGATTCATTGATAGTGGTCGTTGATACTGTAAAAAACTTTTACATTTTTCAAACTCATGATCTGAACTGAACGAGTCGCACATACACCCTAGTACATGTTCCTCGACGCTGAGGACATCCTCGAAGAGCGGGAGATTTCGTGACATTTCTTATTGGCTGTCGTGCGTTTCTAATAAGTTGTTTAATGGTTGGCATGGCGTGTCTATAGAATCTCATTCTAGATAGAATAGAGCGGGTTGGTTTAGATCGATCTTAACCTGATGGTTGATGATTATGAATGATTTCTATTCACACGGGAAATTCCAATTTTTAAAAGGAATTCTTATATTTATATGGAATCCCCAGTATTATCATTTTCGACCGCTACAAGATCAACGATGCCATGAGCTTGGGCTTCTGTTGCTGACATAAAAACATCCCTTTCCATATCTTCGGATATAACCCATAAAGGGTTGCCCGTTCTTTGTACATAAACTTTTGTGAGAGTTTCGCGAAGCTTCAATAGTTCTTCTGCTTCCAGAATAAATTCCCCTGCTTGTGCCTCGTAAAAAGAACTAGCAGGTTGGTGAATCATAACCCTGATGATATTTATATAACATCATGAATGGTTCTTCTATCTATATATTGCACGATTGGGTTAAAGTATTAAAGTAAGGGGGAATCAAAAGAACAATAAAAAATAGAATTAAACAACCGTACGGGCATCTTTTGTACATTGCATACGGCTCTGCGATGGAATTTCTCTTTTTGATAGAAGCTATTCTATCGAAAAGAATAAATAGAACCTATCCGATCCAAATCGTTAAATGATCCATTTACCACCCTTCCTTTCGTAGTAGTTAAAAAGATACTATGATGGTTCTGTTGCTTTATATATTTATCTCGTCTGTGGATTAGCAATCCCAAAGTTTTTTTTGATAGGATCCAAGAAGGATCAAATGATTTTTTCCATTTTTTTTAACTCTTTCTCTCATAACATAAAAATAAGAAAGAGACTTCTGGTGTGGAAGAATAATGGTTTGTGACGCTGAAATTGACTCTTGCTTGACACATAAAATCAAATTGGGAATAACCCTTCTTTCATACTACTATCTCGATACAAAATCTCATGTTAGAAAAAAACAATAAAGGTTTGTTCATATCGAACTCGAATTGCCATGCTATTATTACTTATTCTTTATTTAATTCATATTCGATACAGCGAAGGCATAGTATTCTTTTTTTTTCTCAAATAAAAAAACTCATTGGCGCCAAGCGTGAGGGAATGCTAGACGTTTGGTAATTTCTCCTCCGACCAGAACGAAAGATCCCATTGAAGCGGCTAATCCCATACATATTGTATGTACATCCGGTGACACAAATTGCATAGTATCATAAATGGCTATTCCTGGTATTACCCATCCGCCTGGAGAATTTATAAACAAATAAAGATCCCTAGTATCATCTTCTATGCTGAGATATATCATGAGACCAACAAGTTGATTCGAGATCTCGCTATCAACCTCTTGGCCTAAAAAAAGTAATCTTTCTCGATGAAGTCGGTTGATTAGGGCAAAATTGTATCCCTGAGGAACCGTACGTGCACCTTTGGATGCATACGGTTCGAAAGAATTGCGAAAAAAAATCAATGTGTCGATTCCAATCCTATTTCTTTTTTTTTTTAACATGAGTTTTGCTCTCCTTCCCCTTCCCTATATTCTATAATGTATAAAATCAAAAAGAATTTTATGAACTTATTGAACTAACCTCTCATTGATGTATTGTTTCATCGAAATTCAAATTACGATGTCATTTTCTTGTTCCTGAATGGCCCTTTCAATTCTTTTAGGTTCTTGTTCTACTCCGGGGGAAGATTTTCCCGAATTCCATTTGAGCATATAGGTCAAATGATTCCAGTACCACTTCTTTTTTTTTCAATTTTTCATACCTTTCAAAAAAATATTCGATGTATTCATCATACTACTCCATTGGTAGGCAGTTTAAGATTATCCCTATAGTAAGTCTAATAATAGTCTATGATACAAGCAGTAATCGTGTAATTATTATATATTCTACAAAATAGATTCTCTTATAGTAAGTTATATTCTATTTCATTAATAATGAATTTAATAGATTATTAAGAATTTAATGAAATTTCTATTTTCTTTTTATATTCTTTATTTTAGAATTACTACATTTACACTCCCGTTCTATTACTTTTACTCTTACCATTTACAATTTGGTATTCTTTGAACGGAGCCTGGATACTTTCTTTTATCAGTCCAAGTAAACCATCAATTATTTTAATTGATAATATTGATCCCCAGTAGGAATTATTGTGCTTCACGCTCCGAATTATTGATGGTTCAATAAATGAATATATATTTATTGGATTGGGCGAAACAGAGAATACTCGATCGAGGGAGATAACGGAGAAATACCATATGACCAATCTGTCTGACAAGTCGCACTATACGTCAACCCAAGCTGCATCTTCCTCTCCAGGACTCCGAAAAGGTACTTTTGGAACACCAAGGGGCATTAAGATAAAGAAAAAAATGAAGTACTATATTTTACTTTAATATGGAAACGTAACAATGGTTTTATTGTCTTCATCATTTTTTCTCTTTCTTTTCTATTCTTATATTCTATTTTTATATCTTTTAATCTTCTTTCTATTTAGAATCTTATTTAGATTCTATAAAATAGAACTTAATATTCTTATCTAGCTAGACTTATAGTATATATAAGTATATATATATATAGAAATATATATATAGAAATATATATAGAACTGGAAGATTCATAGAGGAATACAGAATGAATAAAGAAAGATTGTAACGAAGGGGATCGATGGGATCAGCCGATTTTTCGAATGATTTCGAATTCTAAAAGAGTATCTATGCATTTTTTTCCCTAAAAATCCTCCCATTGCGTATTGGTACTTATTGGGTATAGAATAAGATCTGTTTCTATTTGTTCTTCTAAATAGAAAGGAATAGAAAGAATTCTATTTCATTAAAAATTAAAAATAAAAAGAAGGGAATACAAATAAATATTAATCCTTTCCTATAAAAAATCTACCAAACAGGTGAAATACACGGTCTAGTCTTTTCCAATGCGATAAAGTTACATAATGTCTATTTCTTTTTCAGAAAGGGGTATTTACATGGGTTTGCCTTGGTATCGTGTTCATACCGTTGTATTGAATGATCCCGGTCGATTACTTTCTGTCCATATAATGCATACAGCTCTAGTTTCTGGTTGGGCCGGCTCGATGGCTCTATATGAATTAGCGGTTTTTGATCCCTCTGACCCTGTTCTTGATCCAATGTGGAGACAAGGCATGTTCGTTATACCCTTCATGACTCGTTTAGGAATAACCAATTCGTGGGGGGGTTGGAATATATCGGGAGGAACTATAATGAATCCGGGCATTTGGAGTTATGAAGGCGTGGCAGGAGCACATATTTTGTTTTCTGGCTTGTGCTTCTTGTCAGCTATCTGGCATTGGGTGTATTGGGACCTAGAAATATTCTGTGATGAACGTACGGGAAAACCTTCTTTGGATTTGCCCAAGATCTTTGGAATTCATTTATTTCTCTCAGGAGTTGCTTGCTTTGGCTTTGGTGCATTTCATGTAACAGGATTATATGGTCCTGGTATATGGGTGTCTGATCCTTATGGATTAACGGGAAAAGTACAATATGTAAACCCAGCGTGGGGTGCGGAAGGTTTTGATCCTTTTGTTCCGGGGGGAATAGCTTCTCATCATATTGCAGCAGGTACATTGGGCATATTAGCGGGTCTATTCCATCTTAGTGTCCGTCCGCCTCAACGTTTATACAAAGGATTACGCATGGGTAATATTGAAACTGTGCTTTCCAGTAGTATTGCTGCTGTTTTTTTTGCAGCTTTCGTAGTTGCTGGAACTATGTGGTATGGTTCAGCAACTACTCCAATCGAATTATTTGGTCCCACTCGTTATCAGTGGGATCAGGGGTACTTCCAACAAGAAATATATCGAAGAGTTGGGGCCGGACTAGCCGAAAATTTGAGCTTATCGGAAGCTTGGTCTAAAATTCCCGAAAAATTAGCTTTTTACGATTACATTGGTAATAATCCGGCGAAAGGGGGATTATTCAGAGCAGGCTCAATGGATAATGGGGATGGAATAGCTGTTGGGTGGTTGGGGCACCCCATATTTAGAGATAAAGAAGGGCGTGAACTCTTTGTACGTCGTATGCCTACCTTCTTTGAAACATTTCCGGTAGTTTTGGTAGATGGAGACGGAATTGTGAGGGCCGATGTTCCTTTTAGAAGGGCAGAATCCAAGTATAGTGTTGAACAAGTAGGGGTAACTGTTGAATTCTGTGGTGGAGAACTCAATGGAGTCATTTATAGTGATCCTGCTACTGTGAAAAAATATGCTAGACGTGCCCAATTAGGTGAGATTTTTGAATTAGACCGGGCTACTTTGAAATCCGATGGTGTTTTTCGTAGTAGTCCAAGGGGTTGGTTCACTTTTGGGCATGCTACGTTTGCTTTGCTTTTCTTTTTCGGACACATTTGGCACGGCGCCAGAACCTTGTTCAGAGATGTTTTTGCTGGTATTGATCCAGATTTGGATGCTCAAGTGGAATTTGGAGCATTCCAAAAACTTGGAGATCCAACTACAAGGAGACAAGTAGTCTGATACAAAATTCCTTTGCCGTCTTTTGCCTCTATTTTTTCTTTTATTCTAGTATTTAGATATTTCATATATTTCTCTTTTTTTTTTATATTTTTATGTATAAATAGAATAATATAGAAAAATTCAAAATAGAATAATAGAATATAATCGAATAGTGAATAGTAATAAGATATGAATGACTATATCTATATATACATACTATATAGATAGTAATAGTAAATTGTAAATCTCAAATTCGAATTTCTTTAGTAAATAATCCAAAATGAATAGGTGTGGAAGCTATAATTGTAAACCACGATAGAATCTATGGAAGCATTGGTTTATATATTCCTCTTAGTTTCGACTTTAGGGATAATTTTTTTCGCTATCTTTTTTCGAGAACCACCTAAAGTTCCAACTAAAAAAATGAAATGATTTTTCATTATTTCCATTGAAGTAATGAGCCCCCATATTAATATTGGAGCTCATTACTTCAACTAGTCCCCATGTTCTTCGAAGGGATCTCTTAATTTTTGAGAGGGTTGCCCAAAAGCGGTATATAAGGCATACCCAGTAAAGCTTACAAGTAAACCGGATATGGAGATGGCGACTAGGGTTGCTGTTTCCATTTTTCAATAATTTCAAGATCACAAAGGATCACGATAATGTTGTTTATTTACAACTACAACAGAATGGTATACAAAGTCAACAGATTTAAACCCATGATGAAAGAGGATTTATGGCTACAAAAACCGTTGAGAGTAGTTCTAGATCTGGGCCAAGATCAACTGGCATAGGGAGTTTATTGAAACCATTGAATTCGGAATATGGAAAAGTAGCTCCAGGGTGGGGGACTACACCACTTATGGGAGTTGCAATGGCTCTATTTGCAATATTTCTATCTATTATTTTAGAAATTTATAATTCATCTGTTTTACTGGATGGAATTTCAATGAATTAGTTCATAAAAACTAGTAAGTCCTAGTTTTTCAATCAAAAAGATTATTTTACTTATACTTACTTAATGCTTAAGATTCTTAATACTTCAACTTAAGATTACCTAAGACTTGGATTTATAGACCATTCTGGTAGTTCGATCGTGAAATTTATTTGTTTTGATATTTCATTTCCGGAATATGAGCGTGTGACTTGTTATAATTGATCCTATTGATAATACAGAGAATGGACCTGTCATCTCTATCAAGATGATTCTACCTCGTCAGATATTTATTCTAGTCTCTGGAGCACGGACTATATAGAATAGATCAAGAAAAGAAATATTTGAACTATGATTCATACCTATTATTCAGACCTCGCAACCGGATGAAAAAAAAATGGAAATAGGGAAATAGGTATTTTCTAAATCAAACAATTTTTTCCTTCATACTTCCGAAAGAAACTTCTTTCTCTAGATTTTGTTGAGTTATTACATTCATTGAAGAAGTGATGATCAAATGGTTTTTACTCAGAAATCCTTTGAGTTTAGCTTTGGTTTTCTTAAATCATCGTGGTTCTAGTATGAATCTGAGGTTTCAATTGATTCATAGGGTCTCAACAAGAGAATTCCTATAAAAAAAAAAAAAGATAGGGAAGAGAAGATTCAAGAGGCCTGTCACGATTAACATAAAGAAAGATAGATGAGCCAACTTGATATTGTATTTCTTGGCATTATCATCACAAAGAAGAGATTCCGGATTTTTCTTACTTCGTATCTTTGGGTCAAATCGAGTCAAGTGGCTAAGCCACAAGAAGTTTGAAACTCTCTATTCCATATCCGTTGAAACCAGTATTTGTGTGTTTCGGCTTGAGCCGTACGAGATGAAATTTTCATATACAGCTCTAAGAGGGGGAGTCTTTCTTGGTTTACCTATCTCAATAAAGTATATGATTGGTTCGAGGAACGTCTCGAGATTCAAGCGATTGCAGATGATATAACTAGTAAATATGTTCCTCCTCATGTCAATATATTTTATTGTTTAGGGGGGATTACGCTGACTTGTTTTTTAGTACAAGTAGCTACGGGTTTTGCTATGACCTTTTACTATCGTCCAACTGTTACAGAGGCTTTTTCCTCTGTTCAATACATAATGACTGAGGCCAACTTTGGTTGGTTAATTCGATCAGTTCATCGATGGTCAGCAAGTATGATGGTTCTAATGATGATCTTGCACGTATTTCGTGTGTATCTTACGGGGGGTTTTAAAAAACCCCGCGAATTAACTTGGATTACAGGGGTAGTTCTGGCTGTATTGACCGCATCTTTTGGCGTAACTGGTTATTCCTTACCTCGGGACCAAATTGGCTATTGGGCAGTAAAAATTGTAACAGGCGTACCTGAAGCTATTCCTATAATAGGATCGCCTTTGGTAGAATTATTACGTGGAAGTGCTAGTGTGGGCCAGTCCACTTTGACTCGTTTTTATAGTTTACATACTTTTGTATTGCCTCTTCTTACTGCCGTATTTATGTTAATGCACTTTCCAATGATACGTAAGCAAGGTATTTCGGGTCCTTTATAGAGAAGGCAGATCATAGATAATAGATATTTGTAATTTATCATATCGGGGAGGAACAAGAGTCTTTTATTGCTACAAATATGTATTATTGAAAAATAAGGCATGTTATTTGGATACTTCTATTCAATTCTGAAGTATTTTTTATTTGATACGAATCGAATAGTTGAAGTATATTTTCCTAAAAGGGGATGGATTATGGGAGTGTGTGACTTGAACTATTGATTGGTCCATGCAGATATATGATTTTATCCGCCAAGTTGGAATTCACAACCCAACGTGTCTCCACATCCAACCATCATGTCAGTCCCTTTATGTAGCATAGGAACATAGGATAGGCCGGTTTTAACTTGAGGAGAATATTTTCTATGATCATACCCGAATCATGTCATACATGAACAGGCTCCGTAAGATCCCTAGAATAAGTGATGTGGAATGATCCAATGTTCTATTTATTTACTTTGTTTTATTTTTTTTTTTAGTAAATTTATTATTTTATTATAATTATATAACTAATTGATAGTCTTAGTATTTCGTATTAATTGGATAGTAATCTTAGTAAATTTTTTATAGTATGTAGATGCATTCATTTCCTTTGCATCGACCCTGATCTATTATACTATCGGAGTTAAATAAGGTATCTAAGGAAGAACAGGGGCTATACTTTATTAGTAACAAGTAAAAACTTTGTATTTTGTTTATGTAATACAATCGAGATGTTGTGAGGATAAATACTAACCAAAAGATATGAGACAATCCAAAAAGCACTTGATCATGATCAAATTTGTAAGCCGACTTGGATATTGAGCATTTCCCTGTTGCCAGAACTGAATTATTTGCAATGAATAATGAATCGTTGAAACTCGGGGAAATGGAATTTGATAAATAGTTTATTAAATAGAGTCATTCTACATTATATATGTAGATATGTATAAAATATAGGTCTTATATGGACCTATTTATGTTCTATGGATCTATTTCTGTGATTCTTTTGATTCTTGCTCGAGCCGGATGATAAAAAATTATCATGTCCGGTTCTTTTGGGGGATGGATCCACAAGAGTTAACCTATCCAAATAACAAAGAAACCTGATTTGAATGATCCTGTATTAAGAGCTAAATTGGCTAAAGGGATGGGACATAATTATTATGGAGAACCCGCATGGCCCAATGATCTTTTATATATTTTTCCAGTAGTAATCCTAGGCACTATTGCATGTAGTGTGGGTTTAGCAGTTCTAGAGCCGTCAATGATAGGTGAACCGGCGGATCCGTTTGCAACTCCGTTGGAAATATTACCCGAATGGTACTTCTTTCCCGTATTTCAAATACTTCGCACAGTGCCCAATAAATTATTGGGTGTTCTTTTAATGGTTTCAGTACCAATAGGATTATTGACAGTACCTTTTTTGGAGAATGTCAATAAATTTCAAAATCCATTTCGTCGTCCAGTAGCTACAACAGTATTTTTGATCGGTACCGCAGTAGCTCTTTGGTTAGGTATTGGAGCAACTTTACCTATCGAGAAATCCCTCACTTTAGGTCTTTTTCAAAGTTAAATAACACGACATAGGTATCTAAGGAAGATCCTCTTCTGGATCTTCCCTAGATACATCAATCTTATTATGTATCTATTCTGCAAATATATGGACCGTGTCGGAGATTCAAAACTTATTCTATTATTTTTTTATTTTATTTCTAATTCTAAAAACTAAAAAATTCCAATGGATTTAAAATGAAAACTTTTTCTTAGGTAAATTGATTGCAAAATGCTTCTGTAGAGTGCCCAATATCTGTTTTATATCTTCTATGCGAAAATATTCCATTTTCATAAGATCTTTTTGACTGTGATTCAAAAGGTCCAATAATGTATGTATATTGGACCTTTTGAGACAATTATAGGTCCTGGAAGACAATTCTGATTGGTCAATAAAAATACATGTCAATGGAATTCCTTTTTTGTTTTTCTTGAGATTAGTGAATCTGTATTGAAAGGAAAAAAAGGGTAGATTCCATCTGTTTTCATTTTCCTCTAAATTCATGTACTCTTCCTCTGCATGTAGAAAAGGAATCAATAAATCAATCAAATTACGAGAAGCTTCATAAAGTGCTTCTTTAGGAGTTAAACTTCCATTCGTCCATATTTCTAGAAAGAGTATCTCTTGTTTTTCATTCCCATTCCCATAAGAATGAATACTATGATTTGCATTTCGAACAGGCATAGATACAATATCTATAGGATAACTTCCATCGTGAGATTCATTTATGGATTTCATATGATATCCACGACCTCTCTTGATTTGTAATTCAATACACAAATCAATTGGTTCTGTCAGGTTAGCTATATGCTGTGTCGTGTCAACTATTTGTACAGAAGGTGGTGAGATAATATCTTGAGCTGTTATGTATTTAGGTCCCCTGACGCAAATGGATGCGTCCCTAACTCCATAGAGATTACTTTTCAATACAATCTCTTTCAAATTTATTAAAATATCATGTACTGATTCTTCAATACCCGCTATCGTAGAATATTCATGCAGAACATTTTCAGATGTTGCACGTGTGATACATGTTCCTTCTATTTCTCCAAGTAAAGCCCTTCGCATGGCAATACCTATGGTATCGGCTTGACCTTTCATAAGCGGGGACAGAACAAAACGACCATAATAAAGACGCTTGCTGTCTACTCTTGATTCAACACATTTCCACTTTACTGTTCGAGTGGATCCTGCTACTTCTTCTCGAACCATACTATTATTTTTCTTTTATTTATGATTATTGTATCAGATTATTGAATCATTTATTTCTCTTGGAATCTCTTGAATTATTATTTCTACACACGTCTTTTTTTAGGGGGGCGACATCCATTATGCGGCATGGGTGTTACATCACGTACGAAACTTAAGAGCATCCCATTTCTCCGAATGGCTCGTAATGCCGCATCTCTTCCGAGACCTGGACCCTTTATCATAACTTCTGCTCGTTGCATACCCTGATCAACTAATGTACGAATAGCATTCAATGCCGCGGCTTGAGCAGCATAGGGTGTTCCTTTTCTTGTACCTCTGAATCCAGAAGTACCTGCGGAAGCCCAAGAAACCACCCGACCTCGTACATCTGTAACAGTTACAATAGTATTGTTGAAACTCGCTTGAACATGAATAACTCCTTTTGGTATTCTACGTTCATTCTTTTTTGAACCAATACGTGCATTCTTACGTAAACCAATTTTTGCTATAGGTTTTGTCATATTTTTGTCATATTTTATTAGATCATATTTATATCATATTCATAAGAATAAAATAAAAAGAAAGAAGAATCAGAAAGATACGGGGATAGCTATTTAATATAAAAATGAATCCTTTCTTTTTACATGTACATGGGTTTTTCTTTTAAAAAGTTCTTGATTTAGAACTTGAGAAGGATTACCCCTGTCTCTGTTTATGTCTCAGATTGGAACAAATGACTATAATTCGCCCCCGCCTACGAATCAAACGACATTTTTCACAAATTTTACGAACAGAAGCCCTTATTTTCATATTTATCATTCCTTATTTTCATTCTGAATCTATTTTTTTGGAAACAGAAATTAGTTTATTGCATTTTTGAACCTCGAATTATATCCCTACGAAAAGGATGTTTCAAAGAATGATCTAATCGTTCGAATCTTTTTTGCGAAGTCTATAAATTATACGTCCCCTGGTTGAATCATAACGACTCATTTCGATTTTTACTCTATCTCCGGGTAGTATACGTATAAAACTGCGTCGGATTCTCCCTGAAATATAACCTAGAATTAGATCTTCATTATCTAATCGAACTCGGAACATACCGTTGGGAAGTGATTCAGTAATTAAACCCTCATGAATCAATTTTTGTTCTTTCATTCCAGGGAACCCCCTTTAAGTATTAACTAATAGAGGAAGAGTTCTATAATTCACTTCTCCTCTCTCTTTTACAAATAGTAAGTTCAAGAGAAAATTAGGGTACCTCAGGAAAATCACCATATATAACACAAAATTTCTCCTCCAATTTTTTCTAGTCGAGCTTCTCGATCTGTCATTATACCTCGAGAAGTAGAAAGAATTACAATTCCCATTCCACCTAAAATTTTAGGAATTCGTTGATAGTTGGAATAGATTCGTAGACCGGGTCGGCTGATACGCTTTAATTTTATTTTATTCCCTTTCCTAGTCTTTCTATGTCGTAAGGTTGAAACCAAGAAATTTTTTTGACTTTCTTGATGTTTTCGAACGTTTTCAATAAAACCTTCTCGTAAAAGTATTTTCACAATGTTTTTAGTGATATTAGTAGATACTATTTGAACTCTTCCTTTTTGATCTATGTCAGTATTTCTTATAGAAGTTATTATATCGGCAATAATGTCCCTACCCATGATGAACTATAGTTATTGGTGCCTTCTAATTTTGATATAATCAACATGCTTCTTTTTTGTTTTATTTTTTATTATTTCATTATTAAAATTTCTTAGAAATTTAAAGTATATACATGATACACAATCTATTAATCAGATCTATTTCAGATATTTGAATATTCTATATATAGAATATAGATAGGATATATCCTATTTTCGTCTATAAGAATCTATAAGACTTCGGGTGCTAATGAAACTATTTTAGTAAAATTTAACTGTCGCAATTCTCGAGCAATCGCACCAAAGATTCGAGTTCCTTTTGGATTTCCTTCTTGATCAATGATAACCGCTGCATTGTCATCATATCGTATTATCATGCCGTTGTCACGTTTGAGTTCTTTACACGTGCGTACAATCACAGCTCTAATTATTTCTGATCTTTCTAGAGGCATGTTGGGCACTGCTTCTTTTATTACAGCAACAATAACATCGCCAATATGAGCATATCGGTGATTACCAGTTCCTAGGATTCGAATACACATCAATTCTTGAGCTCCACTGTTATCTGCTACATTCAAAAGGGTCTGAGGTTGAATCATATCATTTTTATTTTAATCTCTTATTTAAATGCAAGGGATAATGAAAAAAAAACTACGGATTTCTTTATCTCTGGATAGACAATATTTCTTTTTTTTTTTTCATTATCCATACTCCTTCTTCTTTTACTTTTGTTTACCTATCCTGAAATAACAAATTGAGTTCGTATAGGCATTTTGCATGCTGCTATTTTCATAGCAGCTTTGGCTACAGTTTCTGATACTCCACTAATTTCATAAAGTATTCGGCTCGGTTTAACAACGGATACCCAATATTCGGGGGATCCCTTGCCCGAACCCATACGTGTTTCTGTAGGTCTCACAGTAACAGGTTTGTCGGGAAAGATACGTACCCATATATTTCCACCACGACGCGCATATCGTGTCATTGCTCTTCGCCCTGCTTCTATTTGTCTAGCTGTGATCCAAGCAGGTTCAAGTGCCTGAAGAGCGTATCTGCCAAAACAAATCTGATTGCCTCGGCAAGATATTCCCTTCATTCGACCTCTATGTTGTTTACGAAATCTGGTTCTTTTGGGGTTATAGTTGATGGTTGTTTCTGAATTCCATCTCTACTTCAAAACCGGACATGAGAGTTTCTTCTCATCCAGCTCCTCACGAATTAAATGATTCAATAATATTATATATATATACACAATATACACATGTATTTCTGTATTTCATTCTATCAAAATAAAGAATATACTCATTTTTTATATTGAATTTTTTAATTTGTTACATAGGTAGCTTTATATATAACTAGGCGTGTTTTTCTATTTTATTTTATCAAAATTTCTAATAAAAAAGAAAATAAATTCTGAAATTAAAGAAAAATAAAGAAAGGTTTCGCGGGCGAATATTGACTCTTTCCTCCTTCATTTGTAGGGTCAATTCATGACCATTCAGAATAAATATATTTTTTTTTTGGTTCATTCCGCCATCCTACCCAATGAATCATTAGGATTGATTCGTTTTCAAGAAAATCCTATGGTAATCACGGGTTCCATCGTTCCCATAGCTTCTCTATTAATGCTTAGGCTTTAACTCTGCAATGGAGCTCTCAACAAAATTTGTTATTTGTTTGCGAGTTAATCTCCTCAGTTTTTCTTAACCCGAAGCTCAATTAAATTATTTTTAAATTATTTAGATTATTATTTTAATTTCATTTATTTAATTTATTTTCTTCTATAGTTTCTATTTTTTATTTGTATATTTCTTATTCCATTGTAATTAGTTGTAATTAGATATTTTTTATTTTTATTATATATTGATGATTATATATTGATGTTGATGCTTTATAACACTGCCTTTTTTATTTTTTTATGGGTGAATTCTTCATAAACCATACATATGGGAATCATATATCATTGATATCTTTATTCTCTCTTTCTATCATCCTTCCATTTTTCCACATCCCCTTTTTTTTTTCACAATTCATAATCAGATTTCTTTTTTATTAAAAGAATTTCAGTTGCTACAACTATATGATCGATTCAGTCATATAGTGACTGTTTCTTGGGATCTCGACAATATGAAGCAATAAGTTGGTTTTTAGTTTTGAGTTTATTGAGTTTTGATAGTTACTAAGTTTATAGTCGGGTCAGACTGTTTATTTTTTTTTTTTTTTTTTTCAATATAAATTCTAAACTCTAAAGAAAAAACTAACGAGTCACACACTGAGCATAGCAATTATAATAAAATCTAAATGAAATCAAAGGGTAAATCAAATTTTTATTCAACCTTATAGAATTATAATTGTTTGTTTTTCTTTGATTAAGAAAAAAATAATAAAAGAGTTTAGAAATATTTTTTATCGATGAGCAGAATGGCGAGATAAAGAAAGGTCCATTATTCTTATTTTCTTATTCTTGGTTTACAAATATCCAAATTTTGATGCCTAAGACTCCATAGATAGTTCTAATTGTATAGGAACAGTGATCAATTTTAGCGCGAATTGTTTGTAAGGGAACCCTGCCTTCTCTGATCCATTCGATACGTGCAATCTCTTTTCCGTCTATACGTCCTGCAATTTGCACTTGAATTCCTTTTGTACCCGTTTGTTCAGTTAATTCAATAGCTTTTTTCATTGCCTTTCGAAATGAGACTCTATTTTTTAATTGTAAAGCTATATATTCTGCAAGAATATTAGGTTGTCCATAAGGCTTTTCAATTCTTGTGATAGCAATATTGAGTCTCCGGTTTACAGAATGAAACTTTTTTTGTACATTCATCTGTAATTCTTCGACTCCCCGTGTCCGTCCTTCTATTAATAAGTTGGGAAATCCAATGTAGATTATGACCTGAATCAAATCTATTCTTTTTTGAATTACTATATGGGCAATTCCTTCGAAACCTGAGGATATTTTCTTATTTTTTTTTACATAGTCCTTAATACAATTCCGTATTCTTTCATCTTCTTGTAGACCCATGGAAAAATTCTTTGATTTTGCGAACCAAAAAGAATGATGACTTTGAGTTGTTCCAAGTCTGAAACCAAGTGGATTTATTTTTTGTCCCATATTTTTATATTCTTTTTCCATCCATTTTTTTCTAAATAGGAATCTAAATTTTAGATTTTAAAGAAATCTTTATATGACAAGTGGTTTTTTTTATCAGATAACTACGTCCTCGAGCCCGGGGTTTTAACTTTTTTACAATAGCACCTCTATTGACTTCAGCTTTACTAATAAATAAATCAGCTTCATTTAAACCCATATTATGACTAGCATTTGCTGCTGCAGAATAAACTAATTTTAAAATTGGATAAGATGCCCAATAAGGCATTAGTTCCAGTATCATGAGTGTTTCCTCATAAGAACGTCCCCGAATCTGATCAATTACTCTTCGTGCTTTGAAAACAGACATATATATATGTTGAGCTAAAACTTTTGCTTCTCTATCCGAATTTTCGTTCTTTATCATAAAAGTTCTCCCCCGCCAATGAATGATAAGTGCCTAGGTGAAGTATAGTATAAGATAAGTCAGAAAAGTCTAAGTCTTATGAAAAAGAAAATAAATATACCTCTAAGATATAAGATAAGGCTTTTCACATGAATACTTAGTAGAACGACTAACGACGAGATTTATTATCGTTTCTCGCGTGTCTCACGAAAGTGAGAGTAGGTGCAAATTCTCCCAATTTGTGACCGACCATACGATCTGTGATATAAATAGGTAAATGTTCCTTTCCATTATGAATAGCGATTGTATGGCCAATCATTGTGGGTATAATGGTAGATGCCCGAGACCAAGTCACTATGATTTCTTTCTCCTCCCTCCTGTTGAGTTTTTCAATTCTTCCCGATAAATGATTAGCTACAAAAGGATTTTTTTTGAGTGAACGTGTCACGGCTGATTACTCCCTTTTTTACATTTTTGAAATTGGCATTCTATGTCCAATATCTCGATCTTAATCTGAAGTATAATGATGAATGGAAAAAAGAGAAAATCCTTTAGCTAGATAAGGGAAGGGGCGGATGTAGCCAAGTGGATCAAGGCAGTGGATTGTGAATCCACCATGCGCGGGTTCAATTCCCGTCGTTCGCCCATCATATTATTTCCAATTCCAAAAATTCGATTTTCAATGTTCCTATTTACGGCGACGAAGAATAAAACTATCACTATATTTGTTCCTTTTCCTACTTCTTCTTCCAAGCGCAGGATAACCCCAAGGGGTTGTGGGTTTTTTTCTACCAATTGGGGCTCTCCCTTCACCGCCCCCATGGGGATGGTCTACAGGGTTCATAACTACTCCTCTTACTACAGGACGCTTACCTAGCCAACACTTAGATCCGGCTCTACCCAAACTTTTTTGGTTCACCCCAACATTACCCACTTGTCCGACTGTTGCTAAGCAGTTTTTGGATATCAAACGGACCTCCCCAGATGGTAATCTTAATGTGGCCGATTTACCCTCTTTTGCAATTAGTTTCGCTACAGCGCCTGCTGCTCTAGCTAATTGTCCACCCTTTCCAAGTGTGATTTCTATGTTATGTATGGCCGTGCCTAAGGGCATATCGGTTGAAGTAGATTCTTCTTTTTTATCAATCAAAACCCCTTCCCAAACTGTACAAGCTTCTTCCAAAGCATACGGCTTTCTAGATGTATATGATGATATCTAGACAGATGGATTTTATATGAATCGTATGATGAAGTACCACATGAGTGGATATATAGGAATCCAAATCTGCCGAATCACTTATGTTATGATCTTCTACATCCTAGGTCTCCCCGTTCCGTCATCTGGCTTATGTTCTTCATGTAGCATTCAGACCGGATGACTCTATGAAATTACGTCGATACTTGCACATATTACGGGTAACGTAGGAGACATCTCTATTTTTCCCCGGGGGGTCTTTCTAATTATCACTGCTTAACTTTCAATTCGCCTCTGACCATCAAATGAAATGTGAATAACCCATCCTCCTCTCTTTGAAACAAGGGGCGCTTCCGGTTCTGTGCGCGCTTCAAACAATTT